CTAATAATACGAAGTATAAAAAAAGAGATTATTTATATATATATTCGAACCACTGTTGGTCATATTGCTCTTTATCGAGAAATCGAAGAAGCTATACAGGGGTTTTGCCAGGCCTGTTCATATGATTCCTAAGCTAAGTAAGTAATTCTATGATCCCGAGGGAAATTAGGGTCTCCCTTGTTCAACCAGGGCCCTCATTATTTCCCAATTTCTATACGAATCAAGATGGAGAAAAGGAAGTTGTCCAATCACCAACTCAAATCTATTGTCAAATCCTACTCAACCGAATATGGAGGTACTTATGGCAGAACGGGCCAATCTGGTCTTTCACAATAAAGGAATAGATGGAACTGCCATGAAAGGGCTTATTAGTAGATTAATAGATCACTTCGGAATGGCATATACATCACATATCCTGGATCAAGTAAAGACTCTGGGTTTCCAACAAGCTACTGCTACATCCATTTCATTAGGAATTGATGATCTTTTAACAATACCCTCTAAGAGATGGCTAGTTCAAGATGCTGAACAACAAAGTTTCATTTTGGGAAACCATCATAATTATGGGAATGTACACGCGGTAGAAAAATTACGCCAATCCATTGAGATATGGTATGCTACAAGTGAATATTTGCGACAAGAAATGACTCCTAATTTTAGGATGACCGACCCACTTAATCCAGTCCATATAATGTCTTTTTCGGGAGCTCGAGGAAATGCATCTCAGGTCCATCAATTAGTAGGTATGAGGGGATTAATGTCGGATCCCCAAGGACAAATGATTGATTTACCCATTCAAAGCAATTTACGCGAAGGGCTCTCTTTAACAGAATATATTATTTCTTGCTACGGAGCCCGTAAAGGAGTTGTGGATACTGCTGTACGAACATCGGATGCTGGATATCTTACTCGCAGGCTTGTTGAAGTAGTTCAACATCTTGTTGTCCGTCGAACAGATTGTGGCACCGTCCGGGGTATTTCTGTGAGTCCTCGAACTCGAAATGGGATGATGCAGAAAAGAATTTTTATCCAAACATTAATTGGGCGTGTATTAGCAGATGATCTATATATAGGTTCGCGATGCATTGCCACTAGAAATCAAGATATTGGGGTTGGACTTGTCAATCGAGTCATAACCTTTCAAGTACAATCAATATCTATTCGAACTCCCTTTACTTGTAGAAGTACATCTTGGATCTGTCGATTCTGTTATGGCCGGAGTCCGACTCATGGCGACCTGGTCGAATTGGGGGAAGCTGTAGGTATTATTGCAGGACAATCTATTGGGGAGCCGGGCACTCAATTAACATTAAGAACTTTTCATACCGGCGGAGTATTCACTGGAGGTACTGCAGAACATGTGCGAGCCCCTTCTAATGGAAAAATCAAATTCAATGAGGGTTTGGTTCATCCGACACGGACACGTCATGGACATCCTGCTTTTTTATGTTCGAGAGACGTGGATGTAACTATTGAGAGTGAAGATTTTAGACACAATGTGAGTATTCCGTCCAAAAGTTTTCTTTTAGTTCAAAACGGTCAATATGTAGAATCAGAGCAAGTGATTGCTGAGATTCGAGCGGGAACATCCACTTTGAGTTTTAAAGAGAAGGTTCGAAAACATATTTATTCTGATTTAGAAGGCGAAATGCACTGGAATACCGATGTGTATCATGCACCTGAATTTACATATGGTAATGTTCATCTCTTGCCAAAAACAAGTCATTTATGGATATTATTAGGGGAGCCTTGGAAATCCAGTCTAGTCTCCCTTTCGATCCATAAGGATCAAGATCAAATGAACGCTCATTCTCTTTCGCGCAAGCGAAGATATATTTCTAAACCTTCAGTAACTAAGAATCAAGTGAGACCCAAATTCTTTAGTTCGGAGGTTTCTGGGAAAGGGAGGGATGGGATTCCCGATTATTCAGAACTTAATCAAATCAGATGTACGGGTTCTTGTAATCTCAGATATACGGCCATTCTCGACGAGAATTCAGATTTATTGGCAAAGAGGCGAAGAAATAGGTTTCTCATCCCACTCCAATCGATTCAAGAACGCGAGAACGAACTAACGTCCTCTTCGGGTATCTCAATTCAAATACCGATCCATGGTATTTTCCGTAAAAATAGTATTATTGCTTATTTCGATGATCCTCGATATAGAAGAAAGAACTCGGGAATTATTAAATATGAGACTAACGAACTGGATTCAATCTTCAAAAACGAGGATTTCATTGAGTATCAAGGCGTCACGGACTTGAGGACAAAAGACCAAATAAAAGTAGATCGATTTTTTTTTATTCCCCAGGAAGTGCATATCTTAGCCGGATCTTCTTCTATAATGATACGAAACAATAGTATTATTGGAGTAGATACACAAATCACTTTAAAGACAAGAAGCCGAGTAGGCGGGCTGGTCCAAGTGGAGAGAAAAAAAAAAAGAATTGAACTTAGAATTTTTTCTGGAGAGATCCATTTTCCTGGAAAGACAGATAAG